AACCATTTTTTGTGCTACTGTAATTTTGAAAATGAACGCGGAAATACCCATCAAAGGTAAGTAAATATACCCGAAACATATAAAATGCGGTTAATCCTGCTGTGAAATAAGCTATTACTGCGAAAATTGGTGAATACAACCAACTATCATTAAGAATGTCATCTTTGGACCAAAAACAAGCAAGAGGTGGAATACCACAAAGAGAAAGTGTACCCAATAAAAAAGTAGTTCTTGTAATTGGAACATATCTTGTTAAACCACCCATAAGAACCATATTCTGACTTTTATCTGGTGAATATCCAACAATAGGTTCCATTGAATGAATAATAGATCCGGATCCCAAAAACAATAAAGCTTTTGAATAGGCATGAGTGATCAAATGGAATAAAGCAGCTCGATAAGAACCTATACCTAGAGCTAACATAATATAACCCAATTGAGACATTGTGGAATAGGCTAAGCTTTTTTTAATGTCTCTTTGAGCAAGGGCCAAAGTAGCCCCTAATAATAGTGTTATTACACCTATTAAAGAAATGAAATTCATTATATAAGGTATGACTATGAAAAGAGGAAGAAGCCGAGCTACAAGAAAAATTCCTGCTGCTACCATAGTAGCAGCGTGTATAAGAGCCGAAATAGGAGTGGGTCCTTCCATAGCATCAGGTAACCATACGTGAAGGGGGAATTGTGCGGATTTAGCAACTGCACCGACGAATAATAAAGAAGCACACAAGGTAGCAAATAAAGAATTGACCCCATTATTTTGGATTAAGTTATTAGTTATTTCGAGCAAATACCGAAATTCTAAACTACCTGTTATCCAATAAAAACCTAAGATTCCTAACAATAAACCAAAATCCCCTACACGATTAGTTACAAAAGCTTTTTGACAAGCACTTGCTGCAATTGGTCGTGTGAACCAAAACCCTATTAATAAATAAGAACACATTCCCACAAGTTCCCAAAAAATATAAATTTGTATCAAATTTGAACTAGTAACTAATCCCAGCATAGAAGTATTAAAAAAACTCATATAAGCAAAAAATCTCAAATATCCTTGATCGTGATACATATACTTGTCACTATAAATAAGAACCATGATTCCAACAGTAGTAATTAGTATTGACATAATAGAAGTAAGTGGATCGATCAAGTATCCAAACTCTAAGGAAAAATCATTATTGATGGTCCAAGACCATAGATATTGATAGATAAAACTTCCATTTATTTGTTGAATAGACAGATTGGCTGAAAACACCATAGCTATACTTAAGAGTAAAACACTAGGAAAAGCCCACATGCGACGAATATTTTTTGTTGCTGTCGGAATAAGTAGAAGTCCAAATCCTATTGACATAGTAACTGGAAGTGGAAGAAAAGGTATTATCCACGCATATTGATATGTATGTTCCATAAGAAAAGAAACTCTTTTTTCTTATAATTACAAATTGTTCTCGATTCACCAATTCTTATCTTTTTTATCCTTTTAGAAAGGAACAATAATAAAAGAAAAAAAAAAAGATATGAAAAAAAGTCAAATATTGAGATTCTTAATTATTCTGATTTTTTTTTGTGATTAATAAACATATTTATTATACTATAATAGTATAATAAATATATTATATAGTATACTATATATAGTAAGGAAAAAGAGTTAGACCAAAAAAAGAGTACTTTTTTTATTCAAATATGGATCATAGTATCTATATTCGAATTAAAAAAAATACCTAGGTATTCTAGTTCATTTTGGGAAGGGAGTAATTACCTAACTTGTTGTGTAACTGATTGATTGGATTGAAACCCAATAAAAAAAACTTATGTTTATCAGAAATCTTATGATACTCCTTACTTTGAATTATGGACATAGCACTCTGGACTTAATCAATTTTTATTTTCCCTTATTTTCTTCCATTTTTTTTCCCTCATGTCATTTATATATGTGATGTGTGATGTGCGCGCATACGTATATGTGATATATATATATCACATATACATGTATATATAAATATATTTGTATTATATATATTTGTATGTTTATTATATATTTATATGTTAAAGTAAAAAAACAATGTATATTAAAAAGAGTATATTAAAAAAATTATCCACATACACGAAATAAGTATAGATAATAACTAAAAAGAACGATCTATTTTGAAGAATACATGTCTTTCACATACAACGATAAAAGGAGGAACCCCCCTTTTTGA